TGTTCTAGGAATAAGAACTTTACCTTCCTCTGCAGTGAGCTTCTAGAGAGCGTGAAGCCTTATATTAATACTACTTGTAGATCCAGGCTTTTTCCGACGTAGCCGCCTATGCCCGGACCGAAGGGGCGGTGGTTCCTTGTCTCTGTTATCCCTATCTCTCACAAGAGCGACTTAAGACAACAATCCCCTATAGGAGTACTTTTGCTCGGCGTACGCGATTAGAGTCAATTTGACTACTTTCACTTCAATGGGATAGACAGGGATCGAACCTGCCATGAGCCTTGCAAACTCTATCCCCCAATCCAATTAAGATCAATATAAAAATAGAATAACATGTCGTATAGTTGCTGTAAGAAAGAGCAAAAGCAAGGAAGGCTGTAGTTGAATAAGTCGATCTTCTTTTCTTCTCTTGATTATCAATCAGTAGGCTTTGAAGCAGTAGTGCCCCACTATCAATCAGAGTAGGAGCTAACCACTACGCTAACGTAGGCTTCAAAGCTAAAGATAGGAGGGAAGGAGTGGAGTCAAGCCCTGACCGTCGTCCGCTCTGGTCGAGCCAGCCATCTAAGATGCTATCCAAGGCGAGTCCTTGAGAGAATGAATTAGTGTAATAGATGACAGCCGGACATTCCGGAAGGATTGATGACGCATCTTCCCGGGGTAGTGAAGTCTCCAATAGAACTCTTACTTCTCGCCCCTCTTCTCTGCCATCATCCCCCTTACATATGGCTAGGGTAGAGTACCTCTCTACTCATGTCCCAGGACTACGGCTCATCTATAACAATAACAATTCAATCGATTCCCTCTGTATACCTGCCTCTCTGTCCGGACCGGTGCAAGCACGATCTATTCATGCCCCTGCTTAAACCACTCTACCCATACAAAGATCTGCCTCTGCCACGCCCACTGCTTCAGTGAATTCCGCCACTACAGGTTCCAGCGAACTACAACTTCCGATGGTGACTTTCTTGATCCTTCTTCAAGCGCCTGCAAGCAAGCTACGGGCTGATAAGCAGCCGCGCGAGTAGCAGGAGATGGCTCAGCTCTGCGTTCGCAGGCACCCTACACTACTGCCCACCAGAAGGAATTGAGTTGCTGACACTGAAGTTCGGAGCTATACCACACAAAAAGAAGCATGTTCTGGGCCCCGATGTCTAGTAGAGTAGAACCGAAGCGTGAACACTAGATCGAAGGCTGCTGCAGAGAGAGAAGCTTACCCATATTTGGATGTGTGGTTATCATAGGTCAGCCCAAGAGCGAATCTTTCTCTTTCTCTTTCACTGGCCTATAATCAATCTTTCCTTTGCTTGCGTGGCCTGGCTCAAGCCCGTTAATACCTTCAAGGTGAAAGCATCCCCCAATCGGTAGCTAAGCTAGTTGACGGACCCTGTCCTGTCCACGGAAAGCTTCACGCCCTGGAATGGAATAACTTAAGAAAGCCGAGTGCCGAACCGGAGATAAAGACGTAAACTTCTTAGAGCTACTTGAAGCTATACTCAAAGAAGGCCTACGCTTGACTTGTTCCTCCATTTTATAGTTCCGTTCCAGCTAGCGAGAGCACTACTTTACATGATAAGCGGCGAGTTTTTAGGTTCAGTAACGAACGATTGGGGATTTCGAAGATCCGATCTTTTCACATGCAATCCTCGATGAGATGATTCAATTAGGCCCGTTTTTGATCCTGAATGAATGGACGAAGGGTATCACACATTAGGGACCCCTCTCAACTAGGTATTCGGCCTAAGGAGAAATTGCATTTAAGCGAGCTTAAGCCGCTATCTATAGTTACGTCTACTTTTAGGCAACCTCCTGCCTGATCGAAGAAAGGCCCCATTGCCTGATCATAGACTGGATTGGATGAGCTGATCAATGGAAATGTCCAATCCTTCTCCGACCAATCCTACCTGACTTGTCTTATCTATGCTAATCGTGTGGGACTGGCCCTACTCACTTACCGGAAAGAGCAGAAGGCATTGACCCGCTATCCCCTTACCGGGCCTCAAACTCTTCGCGCAATTTAATTCCTTCTTCCTCAGCAATTTCCAGTCTTAAGCTGGCGGATAAAGAGAAGTTCTTTGCCGTCTCATAAGAAATGGGAGGCCAGGTTGCCGATCCGAAAAGACAGGATACGCGAGAGAAGGGGACCATTAGCCACCAATAGTAGAGAGTGGGGGCGGTAGTGCGGTAGGCATGCTAGCGTAGGCTTCACCCCCTGACTCTTTCTGCTCCCGGGCTGTATCTTGCCAGTCGATGGTTGTTTTCGGCGATGTTATGACTATAGCTTCCGTTCCGTCAGGGTTGACCTCGAGCGGCACATTTCCTTTCATAGGTCATTCAGTCAACAAGCAAAATCGGCCCACCACTGGCGGGAGCGGGCGGGCGTTCTCCATGTTGATTGGGCATGAGGCGCATGGTTCCAGCCCCAGCCGGCGGCGTCGGGGGAGAAAGAGCATGAAATGTCTGGGGCATGGCTGTTGAATCACTGTTCATTGGTTTTCGTTCCCTCCGCCAAGATCTCTTCGTTAGTTGGGGGGAGAGAAACATATCAATTTAGCGGTCGAATGGCAAGAGAGTGAGGTCGTGAGGCAAGTCGAAAGCCTCCTTTATTTCATTTAATAGCCTACCTACCGCTTGCCAAGGCATTGAAAGCAAGGAGCGAAGCACTTTCTTTAGTTCCTTGTCCAAAGAGCGTGGAACTTCCTCCGCGTAAGACCAGTCTGAACAAGCTGCTTACTTTCAACAATGGTCATTCATTGGCAAGTCCTTACTTCAACTGTTGAAGTGCGATAGCATCTCTTTAGTGCCGGCAAGTGCTCCAATTCTCTTTACGATTATCGCTTCTTTTTAAAGCCTCGTAGGCATCTGTCTATTCACCAGATCCGGAACCAGGGTCTGCTCGTACTTTCTTTGCCGTGGCGGGAGGTCTTATCTCGTTGCTTGGGCCGGTTTGACCGACTGCAAATAGGTCTGTAGTTGGGGAGGGGAGTGATGAGAAACCAGAGGGAAGAATGAACAAGAAAACCGATAGATCAATGAATCGAGTGGACGTGGAGAGGTCTTCAAGCTTCACTCCTTCTGCTCCCCCGATAGGCAAGACTCTCTCTCTCTTCGACTGAAAGGGATAGGACCGGTAAGATACTTGTTCTCCAGGGGTCGCCCCAGCTATAGTTCTCAATAGGCTATCAGACATAGCTATAATTTATAGGAATTTTTCTTTCTCTTGTACACGTATTAACAACTTGATATATTCCCCTGAACCGCTATTTAAATCGGATACCATCCTACCGCCACTAAAGAGTTTCCTACCGTGGTCCACGTAGAACCTGGGCAGGCAGAGGGGAAAGTTGGAGATACAGACGTGGGTGGCCGATTCTTCTAAACATTCCTTCGCTCTGACATCCCTTGGCCAGAGAAGGAACCGGACATTGCTTCTTTCTGTCATCACCGCTAGTCGATCGATATGGGCCAGGTGGGGAAAGGAGAGAGACTCGAAAAAGCCTTATGAGGCGGTGGATATTAACGATTGCATACTTGGTTCGGTTGTCTCGCTCAGTGGAAAAGAAGGCTCTATAAGACCTCGGCCAGCGCCATAGACCAATTGCAAGAGATTCGCGGCACTCACTATGAAATTCAAGAGCAAGAGCAAGAACTATTGAATTGCGAGTTGAGGCCCTAAATGCCATGATTCATTAGTTGCCGTTGCTTCTTGGGTCTGATATCGGGCTTTCGATAGCTAGTGGAAGTTCCGCAGAGATTGCGGGCATCGGAAGATCGAATTGGATAGGTGGAGGCTGAAGGCTTCGTTCTTCCATTTGGAGAGGGAGAAAGAGAGCTTGGGATTGGAGGTTCAAAGAGATGGTTTCAGGCTGCTGACTAGCTGGGAGCAGAACGAGGAGACAAGGACGGATGTTCATTTGCTGTTGCTGGATAACAAGCAGAAGGAGACCTGGGAGTGGAATCAACAGCTATAGATGAATAGGCGGGGCTGGAGGAAGATGGCTTAGATGCCGGAGGAGAAACAATGGGACTTGGATGTGGTTCCGATGCCGGGCCAGCAGAGAAAGAAATACCAGTTGCTGCTTGAATCCATTGGTAGCTGCTTCTTCTCTTTCGTTAGTTGATGCTAGATTTAAAGCCAGGAGAAGGACTTTCAGAGCTAGCTTCCACTGATGGTTCCGCTTCACCGGCAGCTGCTATTGGCTCAGTTGCTCCTGCTAGATGCCTTGGATATGGAGATGAAGAGGCATTGGAACGCCTTCTCTCTCCGGTCGGACCAGCCAGTGATATTATATACTTTATAACAAATGATGGTGATTGCCTCGAGTTAGCTGGGTCCTATCTTCCCTCATGGGCGGGGCCCCAAAGGAGTGTGTTTGGGCGGAATATAGACTAGGCTAAGGAGATGAGATAGGAGATCCCATTGTTCCGGTACCGGTGGGCAAGTAGATGCATAAATAGGCCGGCCGATGTTTAGCTGGGCTTAGAAGCTTACTTGCAACCATTCTTCCATTTGAGGTGAGGGATTGCTAGGCACTGACTGCACTGGATGCATTAGTTGCCGCTAGAGGCTGCGAGCGGAAGAGAGACTTGGAGAAGTCTATTTTTTTTAGTGTTTCATTCGGCCCGGGAGAAGACAAAGCAGATGGATGCTCATTGGATCCAGGATATGGAGAAATATATACTTCTGAGCTCCCAGGTTCCCGGCGCCAAAGCATTGATAGCAGTAGTTGGCTTCTCCCGGCTTGTTCCCGCCTCTTGGACTTCGAATGCAGTAAATTGATCCAATTTGGTTCCAGATGCTACTCATTGGTTTTCGTTATTGGTTCCCGTTCCTGTGGAGGAATAGAAGTACTTGTTTAGCAGTTCTGACGCTGCTTCCCTTGGAGAAAGGAATGCAGTGGTTCTTGCTTGGATCACCATCAAGAGAGGGAGAAAGCACTGCTATTGATGATTTATATTTGGGGTCAGTACCTGGTCCTGTGGAATAGCTGGGAGAGATGGCAAAGGAATTACTTAATTGGCTCAGTACTCGCCTCTCATCCCGTTGTTTGGGCCTCCCAAGCATTAGATAGAGGAGTGAAAGGGTTCATTAGCCATTTCTGGTGGTTGAAATGCTGCTTCTTAGCTCCGGGAACAAGGACTTGAATGAGATTGCTTTGGATCCACTAGTTGGGGTAAGATCAGCCTCTGGGAACGTCATTGAGAGGTTCGGTTCTGCTTTATTCCCCTTGGGCTCCTTGCCAGCTTAGTTCGAGTCCTTGGCAATGGGAGAAAGATAAGAATCAGGAGGCCTTCCATTTTGAGACAGAGAAAGAGAGCCGAGGATTCCTTTGATCGAATAGATAGGCTGATGGCTCCACTTCGGAGGTTGCTGGGAATGGGTTGCCCGAGCTTTCCGATTTCATTTTTTAATTCCGTTCCGCCCTATCACGTAAGGCTTGGCGCACTACGGCTTTGAAGCCGACTAAGTCTCATTACGTGTAGTCAGGGTGGGCGGATTCTGAATCAAAAATTGAACCTCGTCAGCATTCAGCTGATGTATAATGGACAACTCACCCCCATCTTGATGTCGCATAAGGATGTTTACGCCGTCATAGTGCCCTTTTCTTGGATTATATAGCTCTTATCCATATTTGATTTTCGTCTCATTCATAGCTACCATGAAGAAAGCCCTGGTGCCTTCGCTATGCTATAGTGAACAACTTCGCGTAGCTTCGGGCGAAGACTTAACGTTAGATAGGTCCATAAGGCGATCAGTTAGGTATTCCGGTTGTCCTGCAGCATGGAGAAGAGTTTTTTTACCCTATTTATTCGTGACTGCGCTTTATATGATTGCCATTGTCACTCCAGCTATACGAAGATATTCTAAGTGATTTGGCGTTCGATGTATCTCTCTATTCCCCATGAGGGCTTGAATCTCCTGCCAGGTAAGACTGCTTCTTAAACCTCTTCACTATTCGATTCGGGCGGGCGCCCCCAGCCCGGAACCTCATCGTGAGTTGGCAATAATTCCAAGCAAGAAGAATCGTATCTTGGGATAATCATAGGGGCCTATCTGTATTTCAATCTAAGGTCTAATTCTTTCGTTGCCCACCTTCCAAAGCAGATGATTCAACGAGAAGTTCACTCATTTTGGCTCTTCCCTCCACTGGAGAGCTTGAAAGAGATAGCTTTGGATTAGCTGGACTAGAGCTTTCAATCGATTGATTGGATTCCACAGATGGGGACCGGGATAGAGATTCGTTTAGGTTGACTGCCTAGGTTCTTATGAAAGAGATGGCTCTGCCTTGGGAGCTCCGAGCCTCGCTGGAGTTGGGCCACTTGGGGTGCATTCACCAGAGGGTCGGGAGTTCATTTGAAGTTGGAACGGATGGGGGAATCAAAAGACAGAGAAGAGGTAGGGTCGGGTAAAGCAAGAAAGGAAGGGTAGACCGGGTAAATAGTAGGGTGCTCTTCCCTCAGGTTGGAGTCTATTATATAAGGTAAGGCGAACCCGAAATCCGACCTGGCTGACTTGATTGTTTGTTGAGATTGCCTATTTCCTTGTGTTCGAATCTTCGGCTTATAGGGAACCCGGCAGGAGGAAAGTCTTGGTTTCAGGCTAAGACATACGATCGATCAGGTGAAAACAACTTCGTTGAAAGGTTCTTTTCTTTAATTTAATAAAGTCAAAGTCAAAGTGAAGTGGTCCCTCATCTCGCTCTTGGGGAAGCGGGCTCCGTACCTTCCGGCAAAGCGGCTCTTCTCCGGAACCTTTCAGGGCATTCTATCAGTTTCAAAAGGACCAGTGCTGGCATCAGCCTTAGCCCGACCTGCTCGTCTTCCTTCGTCCTATGGGCGAGCGGTCTCACTCCTCGTAGCGTAGAAATAGAAAGAGGATAGTCGTCCCTGAGCCCTTCCACTCTGGCCTTAGAATGCTTTCACCACTCAAGGGAGCTAGTCTCTCTCTGGTTCCAATATCTTATAAAAGAAAGGAAGTGGCTTAGTCGAGCTTGGCTTCTCCTTCTTCTTTTCGAATACCTAAGGGATTAAGTCAGTTCAGTTACTTCTCTGCCTTCCCCAATCAGTACCTTGCTTCTAGACCTCAAAAGAGCTTATTCGATCACAGTTGATTCCGTGCCTGAATGTGCAGTCTGTCCCTCAATCCGATTAGGGGCATGCCCTTTCTCCTAGTGCCTTACTTACTCTTTAAAGCAGACATCTGTTCATTCAATCGGAATTGATATTTTGAGAGGTATACTCAATTTAGCGATATCCCACTTCTCTTCCTGAAAGTGCCATACCGGATACGCATTCAGTTACCTTTCTAAGAGCTACTTGAATTTGTCTTCTATCGTAAAATGTTAGTAAAAAACGGGTCCATAAGAAGATTCGGATCCTATCTTGGCTAGTCTTCTTTAGTAGTGTTAGCTATGACACGTTGTAGGTAGTCAGAAGATAGGGGGAAAGTAAGTCTAGTAAAGATGTGAACGAAAGCAACCCTCCCCACCAACCTATAATCGGTGCAGAGATAGCTAGGACTCGAGCAAGTAGTCAAAGTTTGGTAAGACTGCATCCCTTGTCTATCTAATAGTCTTCACTTCAGCAAGAGTACAAGTTATGCACCGCTTCAGTGGCTAGCCATCGTCTATCATTGATGTGTCAGAGTTAGGATCTCATCCACGCATCCTTAGTTCAGGTATAAGGAAGAAGAACGATAGTGAAAATGCGCGGGACCTCCAGTAAGCAATTAAAGCACCGCTACGCAAGATGCGATAAAGATGTCAAAAGCGTCTGTTCGGGTAGCAGAGATGCCTACCTGGCTAGCCTAGCGGACATCCTTTCTCTAAGTTTTTAAGCTGCTAAGGCCACTCATAGCGCCGTAAGCAGACATTGGTGATTCTAACAAACAGGCCTGCCGGGAATGGCTCCTATGCCTTGCTTGCCAGCAGAAATCCCCTTCTTGATCCTACTTATCAGAATCGGAAGAAAGAGATCTTGCTTGGCTTGCTCTGCCCTTCGTGCTAAAGCTTTCTTTCTGTCTGGTGCGCTAGAAGCATCAGTCTATGGGGCGCGTTGAGCTTTCTTCCTGCCCACCGCCTATAGATCTCTTCCGATTCTTGGTACTGCCCATGAACTTAATTCTCCTTTGGAAAAGGCTCGGTTTAGGCTCTAGAAAGCGGATTTTGCTAGCGAGAACTGGGCAAAGCGTCAAAGGATGTGTCGAGAGTGAGCCCACTATAGATACCTCAACCCCAGAGGGAGACCCCAAACGAAGTCAGTAAACGAGACCAACCCACGGGATGTGCTCCGAGTGGATCGATCTTTCTTGAGTAATGCTGAGGTAGGTTCGACGTACCCAAGGCTCAAAAACAGGCTGAAAGTCGATCGTCTCTCTTTAGTGAAAAAATAGACGCATTAGCATACCGACCTACTTCAGCTAAAAAAGCTAATTCCCTACGTACAGGCAAGCTGACTTAACGGGTCATAGATATGCATGTTAGCGTAACAAGAGTAGGAATGGTGACACATCTCGTTTTGACGGTCCGATGAGAATCTCAAATCCTCCAGTTATTCCGTATAGCGAAGACTGTCTCATGGTCACAATCATAGAAAAAAAATGGCTTCTTTAGGTGCCAACCGAGGCTATACACCAAAGGCTGGGCTCGCTGACCCTGACGGAACTAATCTAAGGAAGATCTGGTTTATGGAAGTGGATTCGCACTTGTGACTGAGAATGAGTTCTGCCCTCTTAAAACGAATATTTTGAGTCAAAGCAATGCCCAATTCGTTAGTCAAGGGCTAGTCTTAGCTAGCTTATTCTCCTTGTTCAGTATGAGATCTCCTACTGATTTGCGCTAGGAGTTATGTTATTGTCGTTTAGTTTAGCTTTCAAGCTTTGCTTTTGGTTTCATTTAGCTGTAGCTGATTTGGATTGAAAGCCTGTAGCAGCTTGGAGCACACTCGATTGAACTCACACAGGGAGCATTCTTACCCAACGGCGTTACAGGACGTCGACATTGGCCAATGAGGAGATTAGGCTGCAGTTGAAAGAGCTGCTCGAAAAGGGTCATGGTTGGCCCTGTACATCCTCTTGTGCCTCGCCCCTAAAAGGGTCTTGATGCCGAAGAAGGCTCTAATTAATCCACTTCGTTGGAATAACGGTTTGGTATAATCGCCAGGATTTCAATAAAGATGAAACTAGTCGAGTAAATAGGTTGAATGCCTGAAAAAAAGCCCTTTTGTAGAAGCAAGAGGCCATATACAATAAAAAAGAAAGGGTAGACATTTCACAAATAAGGTCATAGAAATCGAATACATCGGAATCAGCGCAAGGAAATAAGCTCTGATTCTTATTCGTTTGCAAAAATAGGACTAAAAAGAATCATGATTCGGTAAATAGGCCACTGATCGGCATCCAAGCTTACTAATAGGGGTGAGGGCCGGCAAGCGCGTGCCAACCCATTCGAGGGTAGCTAAGCACAAGGAAATAAGCAAAGACAGCTTATGGTCGTGTGCTGGCAAAAAGAGTCTCATCAAAGCTTCCAGTGTCGAGTTGTCACAAATAGGTTTCATAGCTAGACAGCCAAGATAGAAGTCCTTTTCCTCGCTCAGAGCTTTTTTCCTTGCTTGGAAAAGGCATTTAAAAAATAAGGCTCACATAGATATTTCCCCACGCACTTCACCAGAAGATCAAGGCCATGTCGAAACGGAATTCTAAAAAGTTGATTGGCAACTATTGCACATGTCTTTAATTGTCTTTAATCCCACCGAGTCTGTAATTGAGCTAATTGTCCCTTGAGCATTAGTGGCTCACCAGAAAGAAAGGAAAAGAACATTACAAGCAAAGAAAACTAAAAAGAAAAGTAATTCCCCCCTTCTACGAGGCGAAATCTTCTTGAGCCTTCTCGAGGTCAGCTCGTCGAGACGCCTGAACATCCCTAGCAGCGTTAGCCTCGGTACCAAGGTTGATCTGTTCAGCCCGGGCAGCGTGAAGTTCATCAATCGCCACTTGACTATAGCCCTGTTCACCTCCAAGATAGCCTGGGGCGATGAAACCCTCTGACTAGCTTCCGCCAAGAGTAGGATCTGCTTGAACAGTTGCTGCTTGCTCTCCTTTACCTTACTCTCTTGAGACTCGATCACGGTGAAGAGTCGGTCTCTTGAGGCTTCTACTTCTAGATCAGCAATGCGAGCCGCCACCGTTTGAGACCGTGCTTCGAGATCGGCCAGGGTATGATCAGTCTCTAGCATCTTTGTAAGTAAGGAAACCCGGCGAGCAGTCTCCAACAAGTTCTCGACCCCGAGCGTAGCGACCCAAAGAAACGGCACTGGGAGAATAATCCACTCCCAAACGGTCCACGGCGGCTAAAGCGGCGCTACTATCGGTGAACATCTGTGGATACTCGGATACATCTCTACTCTTGAGCTGAGCAATTTGATCAAAGATTGTTGGAGAGCGAGGGCGGCGGTACCAAAGATGTCCCCGAATTCACTCACGGCCGCTACCGATGGAGGAGGAATGCTGGCAGTAGCTGAACTCTGGGAGAGACTGAAAGAGGTCGCGGAAGGGACTGTCGAGATGGTGTAACAAGTGGTGGTGACCACCACAACAGAAGAATTACTAGCAGAACCTGTTCAGGCGAAGCAAGGCAAATCAGCAAGTAAAACAAAACAAACAAAAGTCTAATAAGAACCGAAGCAAAGTACAAGAAGTCTTACTGGCAGGAAGCACCGGCAATGATGTGCTCAAGGGAGGAACTATGTTGCTCGGAGCTGGCATGGGAACGGAACGAAGGAAGAAGAGCTTGGGCCTGTACCCGCCCGGCGGATCGGTGGAGAAACAGAAGGTCCTTGTAGGGTGCCCGACTTGTTGGTCGGTCCCTTGCAAGATTGGTTCTGGGATGCGATAAGGCTTGAAGTGATCTCGAAGATCATTTACGATGAAAAAGCAAACTGAACTCCTTGTCTCAGGCATGGCATAGAGAAGGGAACGAACTGAGCTATTGGTAAGGGCATCGCTGCTAAGGGTAAGACGCATACACATACAAGGTCAACTTCTTTTGAGTGAGGGCAGCAGAGTTATCGATCTTCACCAAGACTCGATACCCTAGTCAATAATGCCTCCAGGCTGTGGACGATTGCAAGCTATTATTTCTCCTGAGCCCGGTAATCAGACTGAATCCGCTTAAGCTCAGTTCACTAAGTCAACTGCCTACACCCATTGAGATGTCAGTGGGCTTCGAAGCCCTATACCTGTGGAGGCGTCGTTCGCGGGTCAGGCCCCCCTCTATACAAGGGTGGTGTCTCATCCAGCCGAGAGGGCTTTCTTAGGGCAGTGCTTTCTTCCTTCTCCTCGGTTAACTACGCTGCTCACTTGAATGCTTTGCGTCTGGCTCAGAATGACCTCCATTGGTTGTTCTTTCTATTTCTGCCATGCCGTTATAGGAATGCACAGATTGGGTATCGATCGTAAAAATCGGCATCGGCCCGGTGAACTGAACTAAGAATAACCTACCACCAGTAATAGGAGGCGACAAGACGAGAGCAGACATAAGAAGTACTGATGCATCAGTACTTCACCATCTTTCTCATTCCCATATGTTAGCTTATACCTAAATAAGGTGACTCCATACCGCCCGAATGAACGAAACATTTGCCTTGGTTGCCCGATTCTGAACATCCTCCTAGGTAGGTTCTCGAAGTCCCTCATTGGCCTTAACCCGAGGCTTTTACGTGCTCCTCCTTCACCCGTCAAGGGAATGACTCATCTCAGTAGGAGGGAAGACAAGGCTTTATACTCCACTCTTTATTCCTTATAGTCAATCAACCTATTGATATTGGAAGGGCTAGCTCCTCACTCCTTTGCCCCTTCATAGGTTAGAGGCAATGAAAGGGCTTATGCTTCTGAACTCTTCCTTCTAAAATGGATGGCGGGTGTATCGTATCTTGTTCAAGAAAAGAGGAAGCCCAATCAAGTAGTCCCCTTTCCTTTTGGTGAATATCCGGTGAATTAAATAACCGTTGTAAAAGTAACAGCTACAGATGAATGCCCAGAATCAGCTGTGAGGGAATGCTCTCTTGTTCACGAATGCCCTGCTAACAGCTCTTTGTCCGATTCTATTCCTATATCCTGCTCGATAAGGGTCAGAACTCGATCCGGGAATTTCATTAGACCTCGAATGCGCTCTGACTCTTGGTGGAAGATCTGCTTGAGAGCATCGAATCGTTGCTGCTTTTGCTATTGGTCTACAAATCGCTGCAACCAATGTCCCGAAAGTAGCCTCCGTCCTTTAGTAGAATGATGGGCTCTTAGGAATAGAAGTGGGCATGAATGGAGCTTAGCTTCTAGGACTGTGTTGACTGAAGCTCTCTTTCTCCATCTAATCTTGATTTGCTGTAAACAGACGATAGTCTCAATTGGCTTATTCGATGCGAACTCTCTTCATTTTTGAGTTAACCCGATCGAGATCAGATGATGCAAGGATCGGATTTGATAATTAACCCGCCAAGCCCTAGTATACTCTATTTGTTCACCTCTTTCTTTCTTTTCTTCTCTATTAGCTTCTTTCTTCCAACGTCCAACGGGGGTCACTTCGCTCGCCTAAGAAGGAAGGAGCTGTGGTACTTTTTGGATCAATTGCTGAGGAGCAGACGATCTTGGCTTAGAGAGATGCGCCTTTTAGCTTGTTATCGCTTTTTAGGTTCTTGCTCTGGTTTCAGGGGATGAATCCAATCCTAGGATAGGGCATTAACCTTTCTGGGAAGCCGGTCCGCCATAATAATAAGTTTTTTCGAAGTAGCTGCAATTGAATCGGCTGGTCTAGAATCAGCTGCTAGAGAATAGGCTGCTAGGGTACAGATTTGCTAACTGTTAAATTAACCAGTGTTCTGTTTGCAATTGAATGCGTATCAGCTGTGATTGAATCAGTAAGCGCTGCAGATCCGGATCCTAGTGCTTTCGACAGATCCTTCATTTCAGTACTTTCCCTCCCGGTAAGAAAACGTATGCGCGTGACTAATCGCACAACATCGATGGCAAGCAGATGACTCTTTCATGATTGGACTTAGCAGCAGTGGTGGATCATCACATATCTGGCTATCTGATCTCTCCGATCTGCTTGTGTGTTCTCATAGGTCTCTCTCCTTGTCCCTATCTCTCAATGTAATGAGACCTACTGAAAGGAAAGACTCGTTTCTCCGCCTAGAGAGGGATCCAAATTCAACCTATTGGACTAGGGTGAAGTAAAGAAAGGGCAATTGATAGATGGATGGAACGCTTACTCACTAGGACGGGTTAGTACCTCCTACCAAGCTATTGGATTCGATCGGAAGAAAGGCACTAGACCCAATCCGAATTGATCTTAAGCAATAGGATTCTCCCTTCTTTGAGAAGGAATCCACGTGAGTCAAGCACTCACTTATCTAGCCATTGGAGATAGTCACTTGTCTACCCTCGGAATGAATGGGAACTTAGTTAGCAGTCTTCTCACCGGTTAATAAGGATTTAGGAAAGAATAGCAGGCAAAGTCAAGTCCTTGCTACGGTAAGATTTTTGATTCCTTAAGGTCACAGGCGAATTGAACCGCATCAATAAATAAAGAGTTCACATTGTAATGCTGTGGAGGAGCCAATTCAAATCTTCACATTCAGCAGGTATGCAAGTATATAAACAAAATACCTGCTGAAAGGGAGCCTACTAAGCTCATGAATAAGCTATAACTAGGGCTAGTGGAGTTGATAAAGTAATCAAGAATCTCAATGCGCTTAGGAAGAGCTATAAGGGAGAGCGAAGCTTTTTTGAGAATTAGGCTAGCTCGTGGAACGAGCCGCCATTGGCTAGTTGTTATGATCCATATAAATCTCTTTATTCAAAACAATTTGAGTGAAGCTACGAAAGCAAGGCTTTCTTTCCTGTCCGGTCAGTGAGCCCCCTTCCACCACTGTTGTTTTCACCCGTAGAGCTCTGCTCGATCGCCGAAAGGACGAGTCCCGGTCGTTCACGCGTACAAAAAATGCCTTCTTGCAAGAAGCATATTCATCTCGATCTGCAACTATAGAAGGATCTTGAATTGGGTGTACCCCCACCAGAAAGTGGGTAGTGCCTTTCCCGCTCGGTCTTGATATGTGAATCTTAAATCTGAACGAAGGACTGACTCGAACAGATCACAGGCCCCCTGAGCTCCAAAGGAATCCCGCCTTGACTTGAATAGTTTTGGATCCCTATGTCGATTAAGGCCATGCTGTGAAATGGTGCGCAATGATCAAAAGGTCCGTGCTGAAAATCTAATCCTTTGCACGGATTGACTACTCGTCGGGCCGGTTCCAGCCTTCCTCCTTTCTGATCGTAGGCGGACTAATGGTGAGGAAGTGGTGGATAAGGGGGTGTACCATTCAATGCCAGCTCTAGGGTTTGTTCATACCGGTTCTTTCTTCTGTGCTGTGAAAGAATATTTCTCTCCTCAGGTCAATTCTTCTTTCGCGCGCGCAATTGCTAAAGCATTAGGTCTCACCTAACCGGCTAGGGGCTAGTTTGTTTGTTTCGGAGCGCGAAGAGAGCAGAGCAGCAAGCAAAGCTGATGTATTTCACTGCTCTTTTTCCCTGCATTCCTCTATCGATATTGATTCGCCTAAGACTGAGAATGCCCCCTACCTTACTAGATAGGGGGGGAAGATTGCCCGGTTTATGGACCCTGCGAACCTCGCTGTAAAAAAAAAAAAAAAGAGAGATTGCATATATTGCCTTCAATACCAGTAGGAGCTAGGCATGGCATCGACTGACTTACTTAATCGCGATGCTGATTACTCGCACCGACACCCACGAGATGCAGGGATTAGCATCGAATTATGCCTGAATGCCTTCCTTACCTTTAGAGCCCCTATGTTGTTGATATTGATTTCGCAATTAATAATTTGTATTAAGTATAGAATATCGCCTCGAGAAGTCTGATAGCCAGAACGAGTTTACCAGCCGGGAAAGAGGAATTGTGTAGGATCGAACCGAGAATGAATAGAATAGAGAGGAAAGGAATGAATAGAATAGAGCAAATGCTCTTTCTTAAACCCTTTCCCCAGCTCAGTGAGACACCGACCAAATGGTTCAATGACGCAACTAGAGAATCTGAAACAAGGGGGTGAGATACGAATCGAAAAGAATGGAACAAATGCGGTCGATAAGAGCGAAGGGACACAGGTCGATAAGAAGCTCCAGAGCCCTAGCCCTACCTCTTGCTTGCTGCAGCTTGCTGACCCCGTTCGGCCGGTGACGGAACGGATCGAAATTGGAATGGGAATTTGAAAGGGCTCGCTTTGGAATCTGACGGAACTACATGAGACCTAAGTGGCACGGGAGCGGGTCCCCATACATCAGAATGAAAAAAGTGAAAAGGGTGCCATTTCTTTTTTTGAAGGGAAGGTTCAGTATGGCTGCCCCCTTCTGGCAGCCAGTACATAAAGATTGATTCTCTTTTTTAACTATTGGAAGAGCCGGCTACTCACTCATAGTAGTTCTACTTTCTTTAGTTGTTCAAGCCAATAAGTAAAGTGGTAAGTAAGGATAAAGTGGGCTCTTTCTATTTTAATATTTCTTTTATAGCTTCGTTTCAATCTGCCCCTATCGTTCTATTGCTTTTTGAAGCGAGCAATCGGAAGAAGTCATCCACGAAGGAAGGAAGAATCGTCTTGGCTTAGGAATGGGTGGTTTAAGAGCCTTCTCGTCCGTCGTATGAGAAACCTTATTAGGAAAGGAAAGAGCGAGCCACTATGGAAATCTCACCTTCCAGCAGGAAGGCCCGAAATAGGTCTTTTGTCACTCTCCCATCGCCCCGCTAGGAACAGACCAAGCAAAAGGAATGCAATCAAAGGATAGATGAAATAAAGAAACTAGGTTCAGGAACGGAATTCAAGCCCTACCTGCCTGTTTTATTTCTATTCGACCTACGATTGTGATATACATCCCCGATAGGCAGTTTAAGTTCCTTATTTAGCTTCCTCTTATGGCTCTCAACCAAGGTTTGTTCAAGGTTAGCATATATTAAAAGAGGTTAGAAGAGATAGGACAGCAAAGAATAGATTAGATCGAGCTATCTCTTGTCCTGTCGCTATGGTAGCTAGTCGAATGTAGGGTAGATGTATCTTTACTTCCTTACCTTACTGTTAGTGGTATAAGGACTCCCTCCCAGCTTTCTTCTTTGTAGTTGGATGTAGCTATGGTAGGTAGGTTCAGGAGCAAGCTAGCTGAAACTTGCTACTTGCCTGTAGTTTTCGAGCAAGGAAGGCTAGAATTTCTTTCCTAGTTTGCTTGTGAGCGAGCAGTGTCCCGTTGTATACTGGGATGCACCTGTGTATAGCAGGATAGATAAGACTCGATTTTATCTTGCTTCTAGTCGAAGATCTAAGGAAAAGAGAGTTACATGAAGTGGGCTTTCTGCCAACTCAATCGAGCATGCAAGATGGATTCAATCTGAGCCCCTACTGCCTACAGCTATTACACAAGCTGGTGTAGAATAAGTTTTTCTTTAGATCCATCTATGGTAGAGAGAGCCGGCCTCTGGCTGTGATTCCACCTCAAGCTGCAATTTTCTTTTAACTGAAGCCTTCTTCCTCAACAACCTTCTCCTCTCTGGGTCCTGGATAGCTTCGGTGACTGGGCTTCTACAGATGTTCCGTTCCCTCTGCAGGCTTTTTCTCAGACTTGGACTTCTTTACCACAGGCACCCATTGACCAACTGGTGGCACAGGTACTTTCACCGTCTTTTTCTTCTGTGTCAGTGTGGTTCATTCGTTAATCATATCCCAATCCAGGATTTCACTATTGGGCAGTTACAAGATCGAAGCTTGCTTTGAAATCAAAAGGAATCGGGCAATCGAGATGAATTGAATGCTTAGTTTTGACTTCTTCGATGGATTATTTATAATAAAAAAAGTACGTTAAGCCTTCTTACTACGCTAATCCAAGTACTGGATCATATCTCTCTCCCTTTTTGCCAGCAGATAGATGGTTTGGAGTAAGCGCACTACAGAAGACTAAGATGCAAGCCGGAACTAGAACTAGAAAGCTCAAACAAGGAAAGCTTTGTTCTGCGCTAGGATCGCTTAAGCCGCATTGGAAAACAAATTCCTTTCTGTTGCTTTTTTCCCGGCCGGCTTCTGTGTCACGGTCACGAACACTTTTAAGTCGATTTTGGCTCTTCATTGGTGGGTGATTTAAACCCTTTCCCTCCTCTATCTATCACGCCAGAGCGATATCCATTCAAAGCATAAGCAGGGGAATAGGTGATCGCACCTAAGGCCTTAACTAAAATAATATTGTATCCTGGGTTGGACCAACTCCCATATCTTATTAGCAAAAGAGGAAACCTGCACGAGCTCTTCTTCTAGCTTCTTAAGCTAAGACTCTTTCCTCCATCCCAGAATCTTCACCTAATAAAAAAAGCTTTTCTTCAACAGCCTATAAGTCAAGGTCGTGATTCTTTCAATTGAAAGTTTTTGTTTTTAACGTTATTAGAACTTAACAGGCCCTTCTTAGATTATTTATATTGATTCCAGAAACCCTGAGACAAGAACGATCAAGCTTCTTCTTCTTTGGTTGATGGACAAATACACCTATAAGCGTCAAGCTGTGGATATTTGATCTGATTGATTTCATTTCGTTAAAAAGTTGTCTAGGGCATACGGTCTTCTCGAACAGGGTAGGACGGTGCCTAAGCCTTTTTCAACTAATCGAAGAGGGTGAGCCGCCCCCATAAACCACGTATTCCTCACTCACCTAAGTCCTTCCGAATAGAAATGAAATAGAAGAAAACGTTCGCTAACAAGAAAAACGTGGTCCAAACATTCTTACCTCGCCTCTAACATTCTCTTAGGCTTCTGCCTATACCATAAGCTTATCCCTTCGTTCTTGCTTCGCGACTCGGCTCTAAAACAGGAATCGCTTCAGTGGGTCCTGATCTTTTGTCGAGCCCTGCTTTAGTTTCTGGTTTTCTGGCATTACTTAATAAAGGGTGAGGGTTGTTAGAATGATTTCGTTCTCTACTGGGCGAGCTTTAGAGAAGACTCCAAGCTTGACCCCTCCCACACAGGGGTGACTGGCTAGGGATGGGAGGAAGAATAGTCACCACACAAACTCTATACTTTAAAATAGCGTCAGAAAAAGAAGACAAAAGAATCGAAGTTCTCGAAGAAGCTGTTATAGCAACCTTTACCTGTTTGCTTCCTCCACCTATAGCAAGGGGACAAATCATCCTGTATGAAAGACTGAACCTACAAAAGCAAAGGACTGCTACAAAACCTTAAATCAAAATAGGGTTTTATGCATTAACATTCCATTCAACTAAGCAAATTAATCTATCTTGAATGTGACGTGGATACGATGAGGGGAGTAAGCTGGTCCTAGTCTAACTTGAATTGCAATTTGTGCGGATCAGCCAGAGACCATCAAAACAAGCAGGTAGCGGGCGGGAGCAGCAGTGGACTTAGTGGGCAGTTAGAAGGCACAAACGGGAGATCAAATATGTTGCATGCTAATGTGGAATTAACCACACTAGATGCGAAGGAACTTAAGGGCTTACGGTAGTTACCCGAGGGGGAGAAAGAATAGGAAGAGATTGAATAACAAAAGCATTAACGGATAGGGGATAGAGTCGGCAAAGAGCTTGGCTTGGATAGGTGTTCGGATCTTAGTAGAAGATAAGAAGTTCTCGGGTGGGAATGCTTGTTGACTCAGTCTCTGATTCCAATAAGCGACTCGGAACTCTGTTCGCGGTTAGCTGATAATGTTCTTGCTTCTTGCCAGTTAGCTCTCATTAGCTCGAAAGGGACTCGAAGGTATAATATCATATAGTATGACAACGGAACCATTAGCATAGATAGAGGAGTTCCTTATCCCAGTACTAGGGCGAAGGTGGCGAATGGCATAACTACTTCTTTCTCTTTTTACGAATCGTAGTATAGTAATGGTAGAATCCGCTATTTTTTAATAAGCCCAGAGTGGTGGAAGTATATAGTATGAGGATCAAATCTCTTTTTGAGGAAGCAACTAATGGTCCAGGAATGGGAGCTGCTATTGAATCAGCGGAAAAAAGCATCAAAGCAGAGGAATAGCTATCTTTCACAAGCAATAGAGGTGCTGGAGCTTTTAGATAGAATGAGATATTGGGGCTTTCTTTCTCGACTGTTTAGGAAGAGATAGCTGCCATAAAGAGGGAGTGAGATTCGGCTTAAGTGAGTTCAGTGCCCCGAGAAAATGAGTTCGCTTCGACAGCGAGTTAGTTCAGTGACACTTGGGTATCAATCAACATAAATAAAGTACGACCGACACTTTAAAGTCTTTCAAAGGGTCCGGAAATCTCATAAGAGAAGACAGATCGTAGCTAGAGCTAGGATTCACGGTATCCCGGTTTAATCTCTGATTACCTTCTTCTCCCGCTGCGCACCTTAGGCATCATGGATGAAGGAACACCAGGCATGATTCCAAGTGTTAATGTGAAAACTAGTGTGCCCACTTTATCCGCCTTGCAGCCTGTCAAGGGAGTCAAGAAGGACGACGAAACTTTTGTGGCCCACCATTTTTGAAACCCCCTCTTCTCGGGCGATAGGGGTTCCTCTTTAGACTCCGAGGCTCGAGTTTCTTGTTTGATCTGCCACTGTTAGAAGACCACACCACAATATTCATCGTCTTTTTCCTTTTGGGCTTAATGCTCTCAATGATGAATCGATCATTCGCTATCCTGAGACGACGGAATGGAAGAAAAGTAAGGAAACCTGCGATGGCTACTGAATAACCTCCTTTGACTTTAAAAAAAAAAAAGCCTTTGACCTTTGTATTCGTTCGCCAAATCTTGTTCAGTTCCATCCAAGCTCGGTTTTGTCTGAATCTTCGTGGAAGAAGAAGAAGCGGTTCACCAGCCACTACATCTGTGGATCCCACCAAAGAATTAAACCTGGCGGCTGCTCGCTCTTTGATCAGTGATTCACCGGCCACTAGATTTATGAATAATCTCTCCAAAATCCGCTTTTTGATCAGTGATTCACCAGCCACTACATCCAGGGATCCCACCTTATTCTCAAACCTGGTGGCTCGGTTGATTGGCACTCCTGTAGGCTCATCTTGCATACAAATTCTGGGGGTCCCAAGTCCTGCATCCACCAAGAATATTTCTTCCCTTAAGCGTAAAACTGCAGATTGTGAGGCGTTTCCACTACATAAGAAAAAACTGGAATTAGATCTTGGAAATGATCGACTCAAATAGATGCTCATTATATCTCAAATAGATGCTCAGCTCATTATATTATATATTATATAAAGAAGCTTGTTTTTCTTCCTCCTCTTCCTATCAAAAGCATCCAGCAGAGCGAAGCAGTGTTCCATTCTTTTCGCATTCAGTTCTAGCTATTTCTGCACCTGTCTGGTCCGATCGTTTAGCGGCTCTTTCTTTGAAGCTACCTTACTCTCTTTTTTTAAAGACCCTATCTTGTAATGACGTAAATTCGTCCGAGAGAAATCCGGTTTCCTCCAGGGCGGTCCATATTTGATTAAGACGTGATAAAGACTCCTCTCCACTAGTGGTTCGCGGATTATCGAGCGCACGTGCTCCACGTTCCATCCAATCCCCTGTCGGGTCCCATGTAGCCATATAGCGAATTATTTTTACCTTGACCTCGAATAGGTCTTGGGCCTTTATCTTGGCCATATAAATATCCGCTGAAGAGTGATTGGGCGTATTCCTCAAAATCCGCTGTTGGATCGAAAAAACACTGTCGCCCCCAATCACTTCTGTATCAGTAAAAGGATAGGGTTCGAACGGGTCGGGATAGGCTCCATATTTTGCCCAGCCCCCAGGGGCAGGCAAAGGAGCTTCCGCCGGTTCGGCCCCAGCAGCTTCCATCATGCAAGCGACAGAGGTCATGGCCCCTAAAGCCATCCACTGACATAACTCATGCCTGATTAGGCTTACCAAGAGAAACAGAATAACATTGAGAATTTGGTTAAACGAAAAGGGCATCTTTCGCCTTTTCCTAAAAAAGAAAAGCCAAGCCTAAGCCTAAGTATAGTACTGAGAAAATAGAAAGGAACGAAACACACGTGGTGGTCATTATAGCGGTTCCTTCGGATCCTAGAAAACGTCCAATTGAAATCCCTACAAAGGCACCGAGAGTTCTAATGATTAGTTGAACAAGAAACATCATAACAAAAAAAGATTTCTCTTGTGCCTTTTTTCGCCAGCCTAAAGAGGCTGCCGGGCTGTGCACTTCAGCCCATCACATCAAGGTGACAGGATTCGAACCTGTAATCTTCAGGTCATGAGCCTGATGAGTTGACCAATTCCTCTACCCCGCTTCTTCCCCTTATCCTACCTTCTCCTCATAAGGCTTTCAGACCTCAACTGAAAGGAGAAAGACTCGCCATTGGTTTCACAGCACTGAGTAAGCATACTAATGAAGACCGATTTGGCCTGTCCATTCGCTCTAGGTAATTTAATATGGGCTCGACTTCCTTTGAGCTATGAGAAATGAATAGGGCTTTAATCTGATTCTTTTCTCTCTTGACCCCGCGGGATCTCATGAAAAGGAAGGGACCTTTTTATCGAAAAAACTCTGGATCCTGTGGTCCAGAAAGTGCATTTCTTTCTCTGTCATTCCTACTTTCTTGATAGTTATAACCTAAAAAAAAGGTCGGTTCAGTCCAGGAGGCTGGTTTGAAATCCGGACTCGCTGAGGTTCACACACTTTTCTTTCTTTATGAAATTACACAGCAAGCTTAAAGGCGCTTGCGCTTGGTATTAATAGCCGCCTATAGAGTATAGGGGCTATGGAGAGGCGCGCAACTGTGCTTCCTCGCTTCGCCAAGAAAAGCACTTCTTACTGGGTGAAGGGCAGGGCCTACGCTCGCTTGTTCCTGCGCGAGAATCTCCGGCTTTTTGGTCAGCGGCTATCTGGACCACCATACCTTCTCTATTGCAAGCTACCTCTTGTTAACCCGGTTCTAGCTTACGTATACCGTTGACTCCTGTGTCTTACACACAAGGTTGACATAAGGAAATTCCTTGTTCTAAGAATTACGCCGTCCCCGGTCCCTTGGGCTTGGGGTAAGCCTGAAATGTGCGATGCCCGATAATTGTGCATTAGGAGCTCGCTTCCTTCCATTAGTCAATCGGACTATTTCACAAGACCTCCAATGCCAATAAAGCAGGAAGGGGAGGAGAGAAAGAAGGCTTACATGTTAGGTTAGGAAAGGTAGCTGCAGAGCAAGAACAAGGGCTTTGTACTGGACTGTCTATTATCGTTCGCTTGGACGGGCTACTCACCCGAGCTGCCCTGAGAGCTCTCTTGTTGATTAAGCAAACAAAACAGATTCAGAATGCTTCCTTGAACTTGTCTTATTCTTGAGCAGAGGTTTGTCACTTAGAAATAAGAATAGAGCTTAGCTTTTCGTTACCCTCAACAGCAAAACCGGACCAAGGATTAGGGCTATACCCTCCATCCGTTTATTCCATAGCCTATCGAGCCAAGCCAGTTCATTTTAGATCGGATTACGCTTTGAGGTGTAGCACCTAGTTAAGACAAACCGAGTCTTCGTCACAACACAAATGGAATTGCGAAATAGTGGTAGAATATAATATAGTATGACAACGGAACCATTAGCATAGATAGAGGAGTTCCTGATCCCAGACCTAGGGGTGCTGGTTCGAGTCCAGCTCGTGACAAGACCTTTTTGGTCATATCCGTTGGTATTGCTGTTACGGTTGAGGGTGCTCTGAGGAGGAGATTTGTAAAAAGGATTCCCAATTAATTTGTAGGGGAAGACCCTTATTAAATAACTTAGCTCGAACGTCCAGAGTCAGATGCTTAACCCATGCCATCCCTTTCTTTCTCCAAATGGCCTACCGAGGAGATGCTGACAATTGGAAGCTAGAAAGCGGATTCGTTGCGGGTCCTGATAAGAAAGCAGGAAAGAAAAGTCACTTCACTCCGATTTCCCTTAATAGACATCCATTTTCTCTATACTGTTTATTTCATATCCTGTCCCCTAAAAACTCTCTTCCTTCTCCCAGTTACTGCCTATAACGAGTAAGTTACTGGGCTATATTCATGCTATCCGGTTTTGCCACCACGCATGAGTTGAGCCTTGGACGGGACTGAGTGAGAACACGCCCTTCCCCGCCATCTCTTTAAAGAGCCAATCGGTGGAAAGATTTCAGGCCTCTCCTCAAAGCCTGTGTAAGACTGTCTACAAGCTTCTCTCAAAAATCCTAGCAACAATAGGCTTAAGCCGATCCTCCCAGAGCTGGCCTAATCAGAAAGCTATAGTGAAAGGCAGGCACATCGGCGAAGGTCTTATCATCGCCAATGAGACGATCCATTCTATGGACCGCATCCAAGAAAGCGATTGCCTGAAGCTTGACATGATGAAGGCCTACGACAGATTGGAATGGCCCTTCCTCTTATCAATGTCTGGACTTTCTCCCTCTTCTACCGGGAGGCCGCGGGAGTATACTCTGTCTCATCCTCATCCCCCTGGTAAAGGCAATCTACGCCCTCCCCTCCGCCTAGGATTGATTGCTGGCACGCACCTGTTTGGATGAAGCACGCGTCGTCTAACAAGGGATGGAAGCCATAGATTCATTGTCTGCTGTGCAGAAGCTTCCTTCCTGCACCTGCATGCGCGCTTCTCCAGAAGTAGGCAGACATCGTAACAATTCACCGCGATAGCTGCCTTTGGCTCTACTGTAACTGATTCCTCGACAGGCAGGCCTGATTCTGATGTGTTAAGCAACTGCACTAGCGAGTCTAGTTCACAGTCAGCAATTGGATGAGTACGGAAAGGTAGTCTAAGTAGAGTGCAATGAAGGGACTAGCTGATGCTAGGCCCGAAGGTAACGAGCTACAACAAGACAGATGTTCGCTGTCGGCTTACGGCCGGCTTGGCAGCTTTAGGGGAGTGCTCTAGTTGTCATTTTCAGTTAGGCTTCTTGGTTGGCATTAGTATTGGATTGCTCTTTGCTTCTTTAGTTCAATTCTTTAAATTCCTTAAATTGATGTGTTTTCAAGAAGTCAAATCCTGTCTCTAAGGCATCTAGGCCTAAAGAGAAAGAATTAGTCACCTTGAGATATAAACATTCCAGGCACTTTTTTTTTCTTGCGTGAAAAAGTTTGTTGTTAATTTCCATTCCGTTACGAATTAGTCCACACAAATCATCACGAGCTTGACGAATCCTTATGTGAGTGAAATTCAAGTAATGAGACGAATCCCTTCTTTCAATGGATCTTTTCCTGCCTGCGAATCTCCTTCTTCCTTTAATGAAATAGATCGGTCTTCCCGCTTAATCAGTACAAGATTCCCGTCCTCGCTTCTTCCGTGGGTGGGTATAGCGTTTTCCTTCCTCTAGTTCGAGAGTTGCAGGAGCAAGAAAGGGGCTTCCATTAGCATTAGTAGTTGTAGTTGGCACTCATCCCGCTCTTGCTTCCTCGAGCATCGATGCTGCAAGGTAGTTTACTTGCTTATATATAAGGAACGAAGTAGCTTGTTAAAGGAGTTCATCGATTGAAGTATTTCAGTATGAGTGAAGTTCCTGTTCTGTTTCTGTGCGTGGGTATCTTACCTATGCATTTGTCCTGAAAACAGTTCTTTCTTCAATGAGACGTGCACAAGGGAAAAGCACAAGAAGCCCTGCGATATTGGAAAGAGACTAATGGCACTATAGACACTTTGACTTTCGGGGTTGCCTTCCTCTCTTCCCACCGTCACCGGGGAGATTGCTTGCTGAGCAGCTGTCGGCGTAGTAGTTTTCTTTGAGTGGAGTTCCACCACACAGACTGAGCGGAAGACGCAAGACTTTCGATTATATGACCCAATCCGTAATGACCAGTCGGCAAAGCAAAGGCTTAATTCCGATTGATTTTCTATCCAGAAATGATGTTTTGCCCCAGACAAACCCGGAATTACTTGTTAATTACTGTCAGCAGTTAAGGGACAAAGGGAAGGTGACGAAGGTAATACAGTCAAGCCATCAAGCTGGCAGTGAGAGGTTTCCAGATGAGAGATTTGCAGCTATTCCTTACTATATGTATGAGAAAACCTTTCAGCGGTTAAGTCAGCGAGACCAGTAAAAAAAAAGCCCCTTTAGAGAGAAGGGCGGTCAGAGGCACTGTCAACCAACACCGGCACACGCACCTGCATAATCAACTTATCCCGAAACCAACATGAGGTGAAGGCTCCTACAAGCAAGGAGGGGAAATGCTCTTGCCCCAGGAACGACATGAAAAGAGAAGGCAGGTTCAGCCAAGAAAGCGCGTTCCGTTAGGACTTCGAGTTCCGCGTTCAGATTCTAACTCAGCAGTTACCGATTGGAATTTCTCAGTCGAGATAAGTAAGCTCTGTTGCCATAGAGGTTGTAGCCGTATAAGTTTGAGAGTGTATAGCTAGGCTTTGCCGATTGATAGGACCTAAGAATGTAACCGCAACCTTTACATAGCCTGGTGGGCGCCCAAAGGCCCGGCTGCTTGAAGCCTGAAAGAAAGGTTCCTATGAGAGGGTATATAGTGGAGAGTGGAGAGAGAAACCACTTTCTCAAAGTCTTGGCCTCAAGGTAGCTTGGGGAGCCAGTGTTGGCGAAAGGGAACCATAAGTTCCGTTTAGAAGCCCCTTCTCTCTTTTGGGTCTTACTTCTCAAACATCTCAGCGATACTGGACCCCTGTATCTGGCTTAGCCTGATCTCTAATAGCTAGATAAGTGAGTGAGAAAGGAGAACGGTCTAGGATAAGAGTCGCAAGTCTAGCTCCAACCAAGGAGATGACTTCATATCCTTGTTTGCTTGTTTGGAATGCAGCATAGGCGCTTCGGTCTCCATTAGTGCGGTTTATTTTCTTCCTTTATAAAGACTTGCCCCCGGCCTTGTCAGCTCATCTGTAAGGGTCGAGCGGTCTTCTTTTCTGTCTGATGGTAATGCGAATCTCGAATCTCTTTATGCTAGCGAATCTCTTGCAATTGGTCTATGGCAAAGGGTCATCTGTCCAATAATCAGTCGGAATCAGTCCACGAATGAGTTCCTTCTTTTAAATAGATGCCCTTCCCGCTTTTCTTTCTTCTGTCAGTCGTTCCAACCGGTCCCTTTATTAGTAAGCCTCTATAGGCCTCTATCTCGAATTTCTCACTTTAATCGGTTGCAACTCTTGCATCTGGAAAGTGGAAACGATCAGTGAGAGAGGTACGGAGTCAGCATAGAACGGAACGAACTCCAAGCGAGGGCGGTAAGGCATTAGGCTGTGGCATTCGACTTTCTTGCTATCCTCTCTGAAGGAAGGCTCAAAGGCAAGTCAGCGGTAAGGTATCTAGAATAGAAAGATTATCTCCGAGAAAAAGACGAGATTTTCATGCTTTCAATTGAAAGAGAGAAGGAGCAAATTACTCCTATACAAGCAGTCCCCTAAAAAGAAGATTTTCCCTAGTCTAATCGTGCCGCTTGAATCAAAGCTTCAATAAGCGCGGGTTCTTTCCCTTAGTAGATCTTGCTCTCGGGTGAAGTCCTTATACTTGGCTTGGCCACTCTATCACTTGGGCTGGGATCGCTTCGCACCTAAATTAATTTCCTGTTCTCCGGGCGATAATAATACTTCTTTAGGGCTATTACGCTTTTTCCTTCAACGGAAAGAGTACCAGCAAAAGCAGAGTGAAAAGCATCATAAGAGCAAACCGAACAAGCAAGAGAGAAGAGCTTCTTCTCGGCATCCTTAAGAAGTAGATTCCCTTTCTGGGCTACTTGACTACGCTATTATTGTGAAAACATCAGGCACATTAAGAAGTTGTTTTTTCTCTAGCCTTGAGGCGGTGAAAGTACTGGAATGGGAGTGTAGAGTAGGACCTCAAAAAGTCAAAGTCAAGCATTTTTTGATCCTCGGAGTCAATCGCTTCCTTAAGCCCGGGAAAGAAGAATCCCAGTCGAGGGCCCTCTTCCTACTGACTTTGCAGCGCTTACTCTAAGAGCGGCAACAGCAAGTACCCTTACTCAACATCTCTTTAACGGGATTGGATCAACTACTTATTTAGTTACGTTACGATAGAACCAAACTCAACGGATGAAAGAACAGCAATTCTCTCTTCATGCTTTCATGGGAAAAAAAAGAGTGAACAGTCGATTCGGCAAGGAGAGGTCTTACGAACACCAGGGCAATCTCGATGAAACTAAAAGGAACTAGAGAAAAAGATATGTTATGTCTTTTTTCACTACTCTAGTGCGAAGGTAGTGACTAGTGAGTGGAGCGAGTCTCATACTTTCTATGCCGCCCTCCGCTCCCCTAAACAAATAGGTCTACAACTTATCCGGTTAAGCTTTTATCCTCCACTCTCTAACTACAAGCCGGTCTAAAATTTCCCTATTTGGGCTAAGTCCGCTTTCAATTATAAAGGGGTCTTATTTTCTTTCGACCTAGGTAGTGAGCGGACTAACCCTAAAAAAGGGAGAGAGATTCAACCGCTAAAGAAAGCTAGCAAATCGATTTGAAGTAGGTTCGGGCCTCCCTAAAGAGGAGAGCCAGTCCCTTGCCCCTGCCAATTATTCAATCAGCTTCAAGATCTTTTGAATAGCCTCTCGTGGAACGCACCTTGACATAACTTTCTATTCGGCTAAGAAAAAGACCTCCCCCCGCGATAGATCTGCCTTAACGGGAGATACAGTCTGTATGGAACGTTCACTTAGTTGATAATTCCACCCAGCAGCGGCTTTCTCTGATATGCTCGCTACCTCTCTCTATGAGCGGCCGCCATCTAACCAGAATTTCAGTGTGTCGGAATTTGAGTACAGAAATTGGAGTTCAAAAGCTTTCTAAAAGTCTTCCCTTGATTTTCTTATTCCGCGCCCCCCTATGATAAATGATCCGGCGGTAGAAGTTATTACTTTGAAAGTCAGGGTAGCCTGCTAGCGCACTACGGCTTCGCCTCCGTTTGCTTGGTCGTTTGTTCGTAACAACAAGGTAGCAACAGTAGGTAGATGAGCACCCCCTAGCGCGAAAGCCGTTGCTTGTTTGCTTGCAACGTAAAGAATCACTCTTTCTCCTTTGCTTTGCCGGGAAGTCAGTCCGTTCCGTGGATTTGATCAAGCGAGCTATCATGCTTTTTCTGGCTTCTGGCCTACCTTATTCCCAACATTCAGGTTGTTTTTTTTGGACGGCGACTGGTTCCTATAGGCGGATCCCGTTTTCTTTGTCTGTTAAGCCTCACAGCTATGCTTTTTCTTCTTTTGTCGAATCCGAGTTCTTCATGGCATGAAGACCTGCCAAGCCGAACTAAAGCTCCACAACCCGTTCAACCCTTCTCGTCCTGACTTTGCTTTCAATAGACCCCCTCTGTATCCTTCCCAGCGACCCTGCTTGTGTCGACCAGCCAAGCAGATGTGATTCTGCCTCTTCCTTTCCTATTATCACTGACATTAAGGTTGACTCTCTCTCCTTGCTCGTTTCACTCCTTTCCGTGAAGAGCACACTAGGAACCAAGTCACAGTGACAACGCCTTCCAGCGGTAGTCCTTATTACCGGAAGGGGAAGCTCTCTGATCTTTCCTTTGAGTGAGGGACCACTAAAAGACTGTAAGCTCGGGTTGGTTGATCAAGCGTAGCCCTCAACTTCTCTTTTTTCACTGACTACAGCTGAGAGCGAACAGGAACCGGAAAGTCTTTCTAACCAAGCCTGAGTTATATCGTATATAAGCTAGTGCTGAATCAAGTTGAGGGCAGCTCTTCTCTTCGCGAAAAAGAAAACATACGGTACGGTTATCGTAGATAAGGAGCGCCGCGATCGGCAGTGAGGTGAGGCGAACGACGAAGAGCTAGTTTTTGGGTAAGACGAGGTGTAGCGCAGTCTGGTCAGCGCATCTGTTTTGGGTACAGAGTAGGTTCGAATCCTGTCACCTTGGTGTGGCGAAAAAGATTGAGTTTTTGTTCTAACTAAAATGGCATGATTATGGCTTTTTTGTTAAGTTCGTTAGTTTCTGTGATCTTCCTTGGTCTTACCTTTCTATTGGCTTCCAAGAATGCGAGCCGAGCTCTTTTTTTTAGACTTTTGATTCCTGGTTTCCTGGTATCTTTTATTTTAATCATTTTATATTGGATTTGTATTCAACTCGGGTTGGTTGACTGTTTTTTAGCTGTCTTGCGTTACTACCAGGGCGCTATAGTGGGTCGAGCCCTCAGCTTTTTCTTAGTTCAATTAGGCTGCGCGGGGGGTCTGGCCTCGGCCTGCGTTTTTCTTTCCAGGGCCTTCCTCACCCTCACTGCCGAGGCCTCGTATATGCTCCCATCGAGCTCCGCCCCAGTGTCTGCAGGTCCCCAAAGTCAGCCAGTTCTGGGGGGGCAACCTGTTCTTCCAGGCCTACCAGTTCTGGAGGAGGGGCAACCTGTTCTGGAAGGTAGACCTATTCCAAAGGGCCAGGAGTGGAAAGCCATCTCGTCCGGAAATTACCTCGCCTCGGTTGTGCACATTCCAGGCGAGATTGATAACGTCTCGACCCTGTCCAAATTAGGAAGATTAAATGGGACGTTGTTGTTTTTAAAATCTTATGTTTTCGGCGGTGTCATTCAGCCGCACTATACCCGAGACATCCAAGAAGAATTGGACCAAACTGATGAGGACTCACTCCCGGCTAGGCTGGACTTTATCCGCCGGAGAGAGCTCGAGAGGTTTAGGATCCCGCCAGAGTAAATGGCAGGAGATACAGACGTGAGCAGAGGGGGTTCAATTCCCGCTATACGCGATGTGGCGAAAAAGACTGATTCAACGAGATATACCTTGCCTGCATTAAGATTTAAAACTTGTCGTCCACTTCCAGGAAATGTTCGGAACAGAGAACTTACAATAATACAACGCCGCATTCTCCGAAAATTGAGGAACAAGAAGAGATCTATTAAGAGAAAGATTTCTCCTCGAAAAAATCTTTACAGTTACATCCAATCACAAACTACACGAAAGTTGGGCCTTTTTCATGGGGATTTACCCATCACAGAGATGCACAGAAGAACAGAACGAACTTCATATATCCCTTTTCCACTCAATCCAGAAACAAGATCGGACGTTATTCCGGTTCGTCTCCATTTTCGTGAAACTATTCCTCAAGCAAGGCAGCCGATAAGTCATCGAAGTGTTTGTGTGAATAATGGAATGGTAAGCATTACTCATTTGAAAGTGTCCCACGGTGATCTAATATCTTTTCAAGAAAATGACGCGAGAGCCCGCGGTGAAGAAATAAGGAGATCTTTCTATATCGACATATCAGTTGAAAAAATCATAGGAAAATTCCTGAATAAAAAGGTAAGAATGTGGAGAAGAACCAAAACAGAATGGTTCCGCCTACTCAAAACTAAGAGGGGGTGCCGCCTACTACTAAAATCCCCGTTTTTGCAACGGTTGCGTTCTTCTATGCAAGAAAAAGACTTAGAAAGAACAAAGAAGTTTGGATCCGAAAAAAAAGTATGCTTAGGCAGTTCCTTCGCTGAGCACAACAGAATGAAGCAAAATTTGTCTCATTTCAAATCGTTCCTTCTCTTCGATAAGAAAAACGAGAAAAACCGAAATCTTCGACTACTAGTTCAAAACTCTGTTTTATATATAGTTTCGACCTATTGCTCCGGATCCCCCCATCAGTTTACTAGGAAGAGAAGAATCAAAAGAATCACCGATCGCATCCGGACATATATGTGTAGAGAACGGAGCCAAGAAGCAAGGGATTCGCGGCAATTCCGGCACTATTCAATAAAAGAGCAAGTCAAAAGAATCAAAAGAATCAAAAGAATCAAAAGGATCAAAAGAATCAAAAGGATCAAAAGAATCAAAAGGATCGAACTACCTAATAATTATTCGGAGGTTAATCATAGAACACCAAAAGCTGTGGTATCTTATGGACCTAACATAGGTCACATCCCTCACGACATAAGATTGAAAGATCCACACCTTCATCTTCGGAGCGGAAACGGACGTGGCCAAAACATATAAAGATCGGCGTAGTCGCTCGGACATATCTATCCGGATAGAGGATAGTCTAGATCGATTCATAGATAGATCTCTCTCCATATAGATAGGTATCTCCGTGGATAGAGATAAAGATAGGGATCCATCTAGATCTTGATTCACTATTTCCATTTTTTTTTATTCCGCCTTTTTTACGACAAGTTTTAAATCAGGAAACATCGTTTTTCAATTATGACTTGCTGGGTCGGAGCGTAGACGAGCGAGCAGAGCCCAGGAAACAGGGAAGCCCGTCATAGAGCAGTCGACTAGAAGTAAAAGACTGCTGGCCTGAGAGAAGCATGTAGAGGTGTATTTCTCTCTCGGGAAACATGGCCCAATTTCTCTTCTTTCTTTTTTATTTCGGTTTTGTTTTTTTTCACCCTGAAAACTCCGGCTTGAAAGCCCTATTGAGTAAGGTGCGCAGGAGCGCACTTCCGTTTTCTACGCAGGTAGTTCGAGCTTGCTTCTAGTACCAAACAAGGGAATCTATTCCTCTCCTTACTCGCCTAAACCTGACTTACTCTTGCTCTTGAACTAGAAGACTTTCACCCGCTGCTCTGTCTTCTAGTCGATTGTTCTGTGGCCCATAGTTTTGAAGGGGGAGACGCTGGAGATGTTTCAGCAACTATTCCTACTCATGTTATTTCCATTACAACTATTCCTACTCATGCGTGGGGATGGGTGATGAGATTTGCAGCCCAGGTGTCGAGGTAGTGTGAAAAACTTGTTCGTGAGACCCTCGTGACATAGGCATAGAACTTTAACACTCTACGGATGTATCATTATCAAAATATCGAATCATGCATTGGCATTGCATGCTAAGTCCCCAATCACTCGTTCAGATCTCGTATGCCATGATGAGGCAATGAACATTTACCATTTTCTTTTTGTGGGATTGAGATGAGACTCTTGCGTCTTCCTCTCATCAGGAAAAATATCATGAAAGTCGTTATCTTTATGTATATTTCGTGTATAGCATCGCTTGTTTGATGGTACTTTATTAAGTTAAGTCGAGACTCGCAATTTCATAGTTAGGCGGTTTCGACCAAATCCTTTGCCTCTTATCACTTCACTCCTCCCCGTGATCATTCATTTTTTGGCTTTTCGTTTTCCGGCGGAGGAAGCGAAGGGCGAGCCGACAGCGGCTGAGGGTTAGGATCAAGGGTTGGTCGAGCGAGCTTGAGCTTCCTTTTCAGAAGTATTCGTCTAGTAAGGGAGGAACGGTTAGCTGTTAGGTAGGGCAGCTCTTGTAGCTAGCTCCTCTGGTCTTGTAGCTCTAGTTGGGCTAAGGGTTGGTAGCGCTTCTTGCCTTAGCTGGCAGCATTAGTCGCATCGCAATAGTAGATTGGTTGTAGGTTGCCTTAGTTTTATATGCAATCATACAATGGGGAAGGGAATTTTTTCTGACTATAGAAAAAATAGAAAAGTGAAAGAGAAAACGCTCAAATAGATAGGATAGAGAAAACCCGGCATCTGAAGAAGCTGCTTTAGCTGCTCTTCTAGCAGCTAGGTCAGCCACGTTCGAGATAG